TACAGAAGAAGCAGTTCGGGAATGACTAAATATGGAACCATAGGGGGGGAAGCAACCGTCAAAAAAGAGGATTTGATTGAGTATCGAGGAGCAAAAAAATTTGGGTCGAAATGCGTAGATCCATTTTTTTTCATTCCCGAGGAAGTGCATATCTTTCCTGGATCTTCGCCCATAATGGTACAGAACAACAGCCTCATTGGAGTAGATACACGAATCGCTTTAAATACAAGAAGCCGAGTGGGTGGATTGGTCCGAGTGGAGAGAAAAAAAATATATATTGAACTGAAAATCTTTTCTGGAGATATCCATTTTCCTGGAGAGACAGATAAGATATCCCGGCACAGCGGCATCTTGATATCACCAGTAGCGGGAAAAAAAAATTCTAAGAAATCAAACCAATTGAAAAATTGGATCTATGTCCAGCGGATCACACTTACCAAGAAAAAGTATTTTGTTTTGGTTCGACCCGTAGTCACATATGAAATAGCGGACGGGATCAATTTATCAACGCTTTTCCCCCAGGATCTGTTGCGGGAAAGGGATAATGTGCAACTACAAGTTATCAATTATCTTCTTTATAGAAATGGAGAACCAATTCGAGGAATTTATCACACAACTATTCAATTAGTTCGGACTTGTTTAGTATTGAATTGGGAAAAAGACCGAAATGGTTCTATAGAAGAGGTTCATGCTTCTTTTGTTGAAGTACGGGCAAATGATCTGATTCGAGATTTTATAAAAGTGGATTTGGCGGGGTCCCAGCCCCCTATTTCGTATATCGTAAAAAGGAATGATACGGCTAATGGATCAGATCGCACCAATATCAATCCTTTGTCTTCCAAGGCGAGGATTCAATCACTTACCCAACAGCAAGGAACTATTTGTACGTTTCTGAATAGAAATAAGGAATGCCAATCCTTTCGAATTTTGTCATCATCTGATTGTTCTCGAATTTGTCCAGTCAATGGTTCAAAGTGTCACAAGGCGACAAAAGAACTAATTCCAATTAAAGGGAATCCTATGATTCCCATTAGGAATTCGTTAGGTCTCTTAGGGACTGTACCTAAAATCGCGAATTTTTATTCATCTTCTCGTTTAAAAACTCATAATCCAGTTTTGTTAAAAAAATATTTGCTACTTGACAATTTCAAACAGATTTTCCAAGTACTTAAATACTTTTTAATGGATGAAAATGAGAGAATTTATAATCTCGATCCGCGCAGTAATATCATTTTGAATCTATTCGATTTGAATTGGTGCTTCCCATGTCACGAGTATTGTGAGGAGACATCCACAATAATTAGCCTTGGACAGTTTCTTTCTGAAAATGTATGTATAGCCAAATGCAGACCACGCAGAAAATCTGGCCAAGTTCTAATTGTTCATGTTGACTACTTAGTAATAAGATCCGCTAAGCCTCATTTGGCCATTCGAGGGGCAACTGTCCATGGCCATTATGGAGAAACCCTTTACGAGGGAGATACATTAGTTACATTTCTATATGAAAAATCGAGATCGGGTGATATAACGCAAGGTCTTCCAAAAGTAGAACAAGTGTTAGAAGTTCGTTCAATTGCGTCAATATCGATGAACTTAGAAAAGAGGATTGAACGTTGGAAAGGGCATATAAGAAAAATTCTTGGAATTCCGTGGGGATTCGTGATTGGCACTGAGCTAACCATAGCGCAAAGTCGTATCTCTTTGGTTAATAAGATCCAAAAAGTTTATCGATCCCAGGGGGTGCAGATCTCTGATAGGCATATAGAGATTATTGTACGTCAAATAACATCCAAAGTGTTGGTTTCAGAAGATGGAATGTCTAATGTTTTTTCACCTGGCGAACTAATTGGATTCTTGCGGGCGGAACGAACAACGCGTGCTTTGGAAGAAGCGATCTGTTACCGAGCCATCTTGTTGGGAATAACGAAGGCATCTCTGAATACCCAAAGTTTCATATCTGAAGCGAGTTTTCAAGAAACCGCTCGGGTTTTAGCAAAAGCTGCTCTCCGAGGCCGCATTGATTGGTTGAAAGGCCTGAAAGAGAACGTTGTTCTGGGAGGGATGATACCTGTTGGTACCGGATTCAAAGGATTAGTGCACCGTTCAAGGCAACACAGCAACATTCCTTTGGAAATAAAAAAGAAGCATCTATTCGAGGGGGAAATGAGAGATATTTTGTTCCAACACAGAGAATTATTGGGTTATTGCATCCCAAAGAATTTTCATGATACATCAGAACAATCATTTACGGGATTTCCTAATTCCTAGGAGCAGATTCATTTTTTTCTTTTCTATTTTTTAACTATCTAGTCTTGGTCCGGTCATTTGATATTATAATAAGAATAATAATGGATAGAAAGGAATTAATAACTTGGACCGTATATCAACGGCTTATCTCCGGTAGAAGGTTCCGTCGGAACAATTATTTATTTCGTGGTACCTCGTCTCTTTAAAAAAAAAAAAGAGGAAGGGTGGGGGGAGAAATGAAAAAAAGATATTGGAACATCAATTTGGAAGAGCTGCTAAAGGCAAGAGTCCATTTGGGTCATGGCACTAAGAAATGGAATCCTAGAATGGCACCTTATATCTCTGCAAAGCGTAAAGGTATTCATATTACAAATCTTACTAGAACTGCTCGTTTTTTATCGGAAGCCTGCAATTTAGTTTTTGATGCAGCAAGTAGGGGAAAGCGATTCTTAATTGTTGGTACAGGAAAGAAAGTTGCCAGTTCAGTAGCATCAACTGCAATAAGGGCTCGGTGTCATTATGTTAATAAAAAATGGACTGGTGGTATGTTAACGAATTGGTCCACTACAGAAAGGAGACTTTATAAGTTCAGGGACTTGAGAGCGAAACAAAAAACGGGGAAACTCAACCGCCTCCCGAAAAAGGATGCAGCAATATTGAAGAGACAATTATCGCGCTTGCAAAGATATCTAGGCGGGATCAAATATATGACAAGGTTACCCGATATTGTCATCATCCTTGATCAGCAAAAAGAAAATACGGCTCTTCGAGAATGTATCATTTTAGGAATTCCAACGATTTGTTTAATCGATACAAATTGTGACCCAGATCTCGCAGATCTTTCGATTCCAGCCAACGATGACGCTAGAGCCGCAGTCCGATTGATTCTTAACAAATTAGTATCCGCAATTTGTGCGGGTCGTTCGAGTTCTATAAGAAATCGTTGATTAATAATAAGATAAGTCAATGCCTTTGGAACTCTCCAAAAATTGATTCAATCGGTTACTATTCCTGAATCTCAAAAAGTGGACCAAAAGCACTGAGGATATTATTTAATTACTTAGTTAAATTAGTAAAATATACCATTTACCATTAAAGATTAAAGTAGGCGAGCCGAGAAAGAGATGGTTGAATCAAAATAATTTCTTTTTATGTTCTATTTTTGTCAGAGAGCAATATGAATGTTCTACCATGTTCCATCAACACACTAAAAGAAGGGTTATACGATCTATCCGGTGTGGAAGTAGGCCAGCATTTCTATTGGCAACTAGGGGGTTTCCAAGTCCATGCCCAAGTACTTATCACTTCTTGGGTCGTAATTGCTATCTTACTAGGTTCAGTCAGTATAGCTGTTCGGGATCCACAAACCATTCCAACAGACGGTCAGAATTTCTTCGAATATGTCCTTGAATTCATTCGAGACTTGAGCAAAACCCAGATTGGAGAAGAATATGGTCCTTGGGTTCCCTTTATTGGAACGATGTTCCTATTTATTTTTGTTTCTAACTGGTCAGGTGCTCTTTTACCCTGGAAAATTATACAGTTACCTCATGGGGAGTTAGCTGCACCGACGAATGATATAAATACTACTGTTGCTTTAGCTTTACCTACGTCAGTGGCATATTTCTATGCGGGTCTTACCAAAAAAGGATTGAGTTATTTCGGTAAATATATTCAACCAACTCCAATACTTTTACCAATTAACATCTTAGAAGATTTCACAAAACCCTTATCACTTAGTTTTCGACTTTTCGGGAATATATTGGCCGATGAATTAGTAGTTGTTGTTCTTGTTTCTTTAGTACCTTCAGTAGTTCCTATACCCGTTATGTTCCTTGGATTATTCACAAGTGGGATTCAAGCTCTTATTTTTGCAACTTTATCCGCGGCTTATATAGGCGAATCCATGGAAAGTCATCATTGACTAGTTTATCCCAACCTGTCGGTTGCGGTGGTTCAAGAGAATTTACTTGGGAACATAATATATACAAATACGTTATATATGGTCTGGAGTAAGAGCAAACAAAAAAAGAAAAACTGATAGAACCTTTTCCATTTCATTTGATTTCATTCAATTCAACAATTGATCCAATTGTCATTCAATTGGATCAATCCAATCTTGATGTTGATACGTACTGATTATGGGGCTGATGAATCCGCCTGTTTCTATCCATGCGGATAATGATAAGGAGAAGAGTTTACAAACAAATAAGATTCATCAAAAGGTCGGTTAGGGAGAGATATATGTAATGGCTATAAGCTAACCCTGTGTACGTTTCGAATAATCATTTTCGAACGGATTCAATATAAGATCGGACGGTTTACGTTATGGACAAAATGTCTGTATATGTAATATTAGATATTCATTAGATATTCACTAGTTCGATATACGTGGACTATCCATATATTATATCCCATTGAATTTCGATGGATTTCCATCTAAGTCCTTTCGTTTCATCTGTGACTGTGGATTGAATGAAGAAACAGATGAAGTTAAGCATATGGAAGATAAATAGCGAACATTTGAAAGAATGGTTCGGAACAAGGAAACGTAAGAATTAGAACCATATGGGTTTCCAAAAATTCCACGGATAGGAACTAAAAACGAGATATCGAAGTAGTTCTAAAAATTCAGAATATTAGTACTTCAATTCGGAGTTCTTAGTTACTTTGACCATATGGATCTTAGTAATGGAATTATTAACTAATAATTCATCGGTTGATTGTATCATTAACCATTTCATTTCTTTATTTTGGTGCGAGGAACTTACCATGAATCCGCTGATTTCTGCCGCTTCCGTTATTGCTGCTGGATTGGCCGTAGGGCTTGCTTCTATTGGACCTGGAGTTGGTCAAGGTACTGCCGCGGGCCAAGCAGTAGAAGGTATCGCGAGACAACCGGAAGCAGAGGGTAAAATACGAGGTACTTTATTGCTTAGCCTGGCTTTTATGGAAGCTTTAACAATTTACGGACTGGTCGTGGCACTAGCGCTTTTATTTGCGAATCCTTTTGTTTAATTTATTTTAAAAATAGAAACGTGACAAATACGCGTTTCCTTTCTTATTTTATTGCCGTCGACCTGTCACTTGCTTCTTCGAATTCTATCAAGACTTCACTCCTACAAAAAATTCCTCGTTGAGACAATCTTCCGGGTAAGGGCTTATTTGAGGATGAGGAAGAGGAATTAGTGGATCTACCCGCTTTCTTACCTACCATACTTAATTGAAGGAAATCCATTTTGAAATTTGAAATTCTTTTCAAATCAAATGAAATTTCTAATATATTTAGTTTAGAATTAGAAAATAAGAAAATAGAAAATATCTAATATATATATATAGAAAATATATATATATATATAAGTATATAATATATAAGTATATAAGTATATATATATAAGTATTAAATATATAAGTATAAATAATAAATAAATAAATATAAGTATAAATAATAAATATAAGTATAAAGTATAAGTATGAGTTGAAAACAAGGGAAGGGGACGAGGTGATACAAAAAAACTCTGTTCGATTTTGTTAGTCCTATCTATAAGAGGAGAACATATGAAAAATGTAACCGATTCTTTCGTTTCCTTGGGTTACTGGCCATCCGCCGGGAGTTTCGGGTTGAATACCGATATTTTAGCAACAAATCTAATAAATCTAAGTGTAGTAGTTGGTGTATTGATCTTTTTTGGAAAGGGAGTGTGTGCGAGTTGTGTATTTCAAGAATAGGCCGGATCCAACCGGCTGCACTTTGTTTTCCTTATTTTGTTGTTTTCTATTTGTACTATATACATAATACATAAAATATCAGAATAGAATAAAAAAATAGGAAAGAAAAGTGCACGATCTCAACGAATTACTTCTGAATAAATTCAAAAATCATATGTAAGAACCATAGCATTTCGTAATTCATCGGTAAATCAACTTTGATTCTCTATCAACCAATAATATGGGACCATTAACATGGTCAAAGCTAAACCGCCTGAAGTCCAGGCACAAGATGGTACTCTTTCTACCACACGTTAGTAAATGGATGGTTTCAAAATAAATACTTGGCAATTTATCCGATATAGAACGCTCATATCGATAAAATGATTTGAACCTTTTACTGGAAAATGGAAAAGAAAGGTGTCTCACCCTTTTCCTATTCAATACTGAATCGACGACCTATGTATAATTAAGAATAATTTTTTGGATTTGAAAAAAAAAAAGAAACAACTTTGCTGACAATGACAGATTTTTGTCTGGTCGGAAGAGTCCTCTGAATATTCTGGTCTTGTATCGGTTTCGATATCTTGCAAAACGAACAGAAAAGAGAGGGTAGGCTCATTCCATTAAAAAATAAGGGAATGCCCCATAACATAAGTAACTGAGCGTGAGAGCCAAATGAATCGAAAGATTCATGTTTGGTTCGGGAAGAGATCATGGAAGTCAAGTTTTGAAATAAAAGGTAAGTTAATCTACTTTCATTAACTGATTTATTAGATAATCGAAAACAGAGGATCTTGAGTACTATTCGAAATTCAGAAGAACTACGCGGAGGAGCTATTGAGCAGCTCGAAAAAGCCCGGGCTCGCTTACGGGAAGCGGAAATGGAAGCAGATGAGTATCGAGTGAATGGATACTCTGAGATAGAACGAAAAAAAATGAATTTGATTAATGCTACATCTGCGAGTTTGGAACAATTAGAAAATTTCAAAAATGAAACCATTCATTTTGAACAACAAAGAGCAGTTAATCAGGTCCGACAACGAGTTTTCCAAAAAGCCTTACACGGAGCTCTAGAAACTCTGAATAGTTGTTTGAATAGCGAGTTACATTTACGCATCATCAGTTCTAATATTGACATGCTCGGCGGGGCGATGAAAGAAATAACTGATTAGCCCTTCTACTTCTACTACCGTAGGTGTAGGTATTATTTTTTTTTTTTTTTTTTGTTTCCGAAAAAGGAGTAAGAGACGCTAATGGGAACCCTTCGAGCCGACGAAATTAGTAATATTATCCGCGAACGTATTGAACAATATAATAGAGAAGTCACGATTGTGAATACTGGCATCGTACTTCAAGTAGGCGATGGCATTGCTCGTATTCATGGTCTTGATGAAGTAATGGCAGGGGAATTAGTAGAATTTGAAGAGGGTACGGTAGGCATTGCTCTGAATTTGGAATCCAACAATGTTGGCGTTGTATTAATGGGTGACGGTTTGATGATACAAGAGGGAAGTTCTGTAAAAGCAACGGGAAGAATTGTTC